GGATACTTTAATGATTGAGATTATTTGGGTCCCAACGAGGGCATGAACGAGGACTTCCTTTCCGCGGAATAGAATGAATGAGGGAATGGATGTGACAATGAATGAAGCCGATCCAGGTAGGGTAGCGCAGCATCTTTTCCAGCGCTGTTAAGAAAGGGGTACAAGGAGCTGTAGAAAGAGTACAGGAAACCATTGGGCGGTGTGGTATTCCGATTAGATGAATTTTTCCGATGTCTATCGGAGCGAAGACAGACAGCCTCTGGGTTCGGTTCCTTCATAAAGGAATATAGTGCGCTCTATAAAGAAAGGCAGGCGTGCAATAAGCTAAAGCTTACCTTGCCCCGAGAGAGGCCATAGGATAGAGTAGAATCGACGATGCTGCTCCGGACCCGAACGGACTAGGTAATGGTAAGTTGTCTGGCCTGACTCCGTTCACTGAGTTCTTAGCGTTTCTCCTGGTGGTGCGCTTGGTTATGTGTGCTTGGGTGGAAGAAAGAGCACAGGAAGCCGCCCCTGCTTTCCAAACCTTTCATTCATTACTGGACTATCCCATCCATTACTGACTGAGACTGGACTGGACTGATACCTGTACTGACATAGACCGACCCTATTGATCTATGAAATGTCCGGTGATTTAAGACAGTCAGGGTTCATACTTCAATGGAGAAAGCAGTTGAGAATCGGATGCGAGATATAGCTATCTGTATAAATCCGAAGTTGACTAGGCACTGTGCGAATGAACAGACAGACAAAAGGGAGACTCTTTGGCTTAGGCTATTTAACAGGAGGGATCACACTATGGACAGGCTCGCGCCTCGATCGGTTAGCTCTTACTATTACTTGACTACTGCTGAAAATCTTTCTTCTATGAATTGACTCGGATCGCCCTAGAGATGGAGCTTCGTGGAAAAAGCCATTATCGCGGGCCATCCTTTCGAAGTTTGTGGTCAGGTATCCTTGCGGATGAAGCTGAACAAGCACAGCGGACGAACTGAAAGCTTAAAAAACACGCTTCCAGCAAACAAACGACCAACCGCAACAACAGAAACTGCAATCGAACTCGAAACCCCAATCGTAACTGCTTCCGGTACACAAGTAAGGTAATAGCTATCCAGCACGCCAGCCAGCCAGAACTGACCTCCTGCTGCACCTACTCACTCCCTTTATGCCTTTCGTTATCATCAGACCAGAGCTGACAGGCGGGCTAGCTCTCCAGAGGAGAATCAGAGGTAAAGCACGAGGTTATGAAATAATAAGAAGAGTGACTGTTGCTAATAAGAGTGACGGGCCCTATCTATTAAATCTCTCTATTCCGAATGCTAGCTTTCCTGTAGTAGAGCGAGACTCAGAAAGAGGGCGAAGCGGTTCCATTTTTTGAGCCTGTGCCGATGTCGAATGCGTGCTTTCTTTCTGAAGCTCTTTTTACTGTTGGTGTGGCTTATGCTTGGTTCGGTTTCAAATCCCTATTTTGGAATTACTGGTCTAGTTGCCGGTTGATGGCAGTTTCTCTTTCTACACCAGCTCCCGCTCCAGTTTCGCCTGCTTCTACTCATGGGCTAAGGAGATGGCGATTGCTTGCCGGACAAGAGAGAGGTTCTAAAATAGCTTGCTTGCGCTGGGCCCTGTTCACTACATACAATAGACCAGTGACCGAGGCAGTGAACGAAGTGAACTCAATCCTTAAAGAAAGTCCTTGAAAGAAGAGGAGCGGACCTACGTCTAGAAGAGAATCCCGGCTAAGCCGAAAGGGTGGAGGTGGACTGGTAACTTAACCGGTAACCCGACTCTTTTAATAGAGGACAGGTACCCCTACGACTGTGGAATGATTTTTTTCTGTTATTAACAGAGGCTCAAAACATAGCTCATCGCCACTACTTTCACGGTTTGCCGGCGAGCATAGGAAATGTTGACTCCATTTGGTTATGACATTCTGGCCTTGGTTGGGAAAACATCTCAGGGGATCCGGACCCTCATTAAAGCAAAACCTTCAAAAAGAGTATGGCCTGGCGCTCGAGTGATTGCGTTGCCATCACCAACTAAAGAACAGATAATCGAACTTGATCTTCTTACTAACTTTGTCAAAGGAGGCTAAGGCTATGTTACGTGGTCTCAGCAATAAAGCAAGGAGGCCAGTTCCATATTACCGAGGTCCATTCCTCTAATTTCAAATGAAGGAATCGATCAACAGCGACCGCTAAAGAAGCCTAGGCACGCTGACTGGGCGCTAGAAGAAGCTAAGCCTCAAGAAATCGAGTACTTATAGAAAGAATAGAATAAAAGCATTACATCGCTTCGCTTGTTCAGCGAAGAATCAGATGAAACTCAGTGCTCAAATAGAAGGTGAAGATTTCATGCTATCACACGAGCCCAGTCCTGTACTCCGGGTACGACTTCAAACTCGACTCTCAACACTATTACCAAACGAGTTTGAGAAAACGGAGCGCGTGGAGGCTTTCGAGCGCTTTCGAGCGCTCCTTCTCTCTATTCAAAATGATGCCTTCTTTCCCCACCCATTTTCACCTTCTTACCACTTGCCAATCTACTATAAGGGAAAAGTCAAGGAAGAAGGCATACCGCTTCCTACTCCATCCAACATTCCTTACTCCCCTCATATTTTGCCAAAACCCACTCGACGGATAGCTCCCTACTCAGAAGCAGTGGGAAGCAGAATGCATGAGGCCAAGGAAGATGATCCCTGACGTTCAGGAGGATTCGAACGTGTATTCGAGAAGTTTTCAGACAAATCAAAAGCCATCATCGAAGACACTGAAGATGTCAACTTGGGTACCCATCCCAAGAAACCAAAGATCCGCGCTTCCCGGCCTAAAAAAAAAGCACAAACCTTACTATTGTAGCTTGGTCATATGAAGACAAGACATGCCTTGGTTGGACTCCTCGTTGGTAGAGCATCGCCAACTACTCTAATAAGGTTTTCAACTTTACTAGACCGGGCAAGCAAAAACCTAGTAAGCTGCCTCCTGATATTCAAAATAATGAAAAGACGGCTCTCGCAAGCTGGATTTATCCGTACAGTGGACTATGAAGATTGGATATCCAACATAGTCAAAATAGCTAAGAAAGCCTTATGCGTGTATGCGAGTTCGAGTTTGCATAGACTTCCCTCAACAAAGCTTGCCCAAAGGCTGGACCCGCCCTTGTCTCTTCCTATTATCGATGTTTTAGTTGATTCTACAGCTAGACACGAAAGACGTTCATTCATGGACGGGTTTTCCGAGTACAACCAGATCAAACTCGCCGAAAAAGATAAGCCCCACCTAAGTTAGCCAAGACCTCATTCATCACTACTATTATAAAGGACGGGGGGCCGGCTATCTTCCATGATCAACTGGGACATCTTGTAGAAAAAACTTTTGTCCTCGTCGACCCGCAAGCCCCACATTTGGAAAAGATTGAAGAACGGTTGTAGCAGTACAAGCTACGACTTCACACACAAAAGTGTGTTTTCGGCCGGAAAAGGACTCTACTTAAGGGTTCATCGTCAGTAAACGAAGCATAGAAGCATTTCCCGTGGCGTGCCATCATAAAACCCTCGCAACATTAAGGAGTTACGAAGCTTACAGGCTGAAACCCTTGAGAAGATTTCTCTTACAAGCTAGCACTGGATGTGCATCCATGAACCAGCTTCTCAAGAAGAACGCGAAGTTCGAATGGACCGATAAGTGAAAGGAATACATTATGTTCATCTGAAAAGGTACCTCATTCATACACCAGTATTATCATCTCCAATCCCTGGAAGGCCACTACTCCTTTATGTGTCTATCACTGACACCGCAGTTTCGGCACAACATGACGACACTGGAAAGAAAGAAAGAAAGGGGCAAGCAGTAGCAGATAGCTTAGCCAACCTCCCAAAGGAGTCATACGAACCAGTTCGTACTGACTTCCCTGATAAAGATATCCTATTTTCAACCGAAGAAGAAGATGAAGGGGCGGAGCGCTTGGACCCGCTTTCTTCGATGGTGCACTTAACGAAACTTGAACAGGCATAGGAATCGTCCTCCTGTCACCTGAAGGAGTACTCATACCTAAAGCAACCCAATTGGTTTTTCCAGCAACCAACAACGTGGCCGAGTACGAAGCGTTCATCGCGGGCTTAACAGTAGCCCAAGATCTCCGGCTTCAATCTTCAAGGAGCGAAGCACTGAATTGTATTGTTTTTAATAAAAACATGAAAATACTTCGCTTTAGCAATGGTTGAAACGGACTGTTTGTTATGCTGTTTATTGTGTTAAGTTGCTGACAGCATAAACACAGAAGAAACACGTTTTTCAAGAGGGAATTCCATCTTTTCTTGGAGGGGTAGTCATTTTTCAAGTTAGAGGAAAGGAGCGCTCGAAAGCGCTCGAAAGCCGGAGTGAACAAGCGGAGGCTCTAAAGCCGGAGCGCGCTAGGGAGGCTCGAAAGCCGGAGCGCGCTAGGGAACAAGCGTAGGCGTTCCCGCCGGAGCGCGCTAGGGCGCTCTCCCTAAACTCGCTGCTCTAAAGCCTCCACGCGCTAGGCCGGCTTTATCGCTGCTCCCCGTTTTCTGAAACTCGCTGCTTGGAGTTTTCTCAAACTCGCTTGGGTGGAAGGCAAAGACCCTTTCGTACAGTGAGAGATTGGAACTGATCAAGTCGGTTCTAACCGGTTTCCGTTTTGGACGTCGGCCTTTGAATTGTCTAAGCGCGCTATGAAATGCATTGATAGAATCGGGGAACTGAAAAGAAGATTTTCGGTCTCTTCGTCTCGTCCTAAATCGGAGGGCCTTCGATTGGATTTGAGACTGCAATATGGCAGCCATGATGAAAGAGGGGTGGAAAGTCGTCACCAACCAACCTTCTCTTTGGGATAGCATATCAAGCCCTGTTTGATTGATGAGATGAGGCTACTTAATTCCCCTTTTTTGGCCCCGGGGGAGCGAGCAGGAGGGCGAGAAAGAGCAGCACCGCCACCGCTGCAACAACAACAAAGCCGCGGATTCTTGTTCTTGCGCCGTCCATCACTGCAAAACAGATTGAGCTGCGGGCATCAAGGGCCTGAGATTCTATACCCTGCAGCAGCTGCAGAAGCGGAATCGAAGGGGTTGGTTGGAAGGTAAGGATAGCATGATTGGCTGGTTGGTTCGTTAGGGGTCTTTCCCGCGTGATAGGCTTGACGCTTCCCGCGTGATAGATAACCACCACCACTGGCCCTTTTGCATGCATGACTGCCATGCGGCACTTGACGGCAGGCACAATCCTAACTAGTTTGCAGCAGTTGAGTCATGCCGATGTGAACAAACAAACAAACTTTGCACAACCAGCTTAAGCAGTTCCGCCTAATCGATCGCTGTTCAGTAAGTAGTGGAGCTGGCAGACCGTTTCGTCTTTGTTGTATAACGGGAGGAGGGGGCAAGGGGAAACATGAGATCCTGGAACTTGAGTCTCTAACCTTCAAGAGATTGAAAGAAGTTGCTAAAACAAAATAATGTAGCTAAGGAGGTGACCATCTTGTTATTATACTACTCTTCTGATATGGGCAAGGCAACCAGTTAGTTCGAAGTCTTTTGCCTGCTTTGCTCTTTGTTCATCTATAGTTTGAACTCATTGACCTGGTTAGATGCTTTACAATATCCAGCTGGAATGTACTGACCTTTTGCACGAGAAAATCTTGTGTTTGAGACAATGTTCAAGTTCCTCTCAGGAAGAGATTAACTAATCACAAATATTGGCATACTTAGACAACGGTCAACCTGTGCCTCGCCTTAATCAGATTCACCTCTCTGATTCCATTTATTAACCGCAGATAGGGGCCATGTATCCTTACCTCGGATAGAAAGGGGAAAAAGTAAAGTCTAAAGAGGGGCAAAATGGCAACCATTATTTCAAAGGCCTTTCGTTTGGCCACTTAGGCTCGTTCCCTTCGTACCAACTTGGTGTGTTGATAGGAAGATAAGATAAAGACTAGAAAGAACCATTCAAGCGAGTTTGAGAAAACGGAGCGCGTGGAGGCGAGAAAGTTTAGGGAGAGCAGCGAGGAAAACTCCGAGCTGCGAGAAAGCCGGCCTAGCGCGCTCCGGCAGAGAGCAGCGAGAAAACGGAGAGCGCCCTAGCGCGCTCCGGCTTTCGAGCCTCCGCTTGTACCCTAGCGCGTGGAGGCGAGAAAGCCTCCCTAGCGCGCTCCGGCGAGAACGCCGGCCTAGCGCGCTCCGGCTTTCGAGCGCTCCGAAACGCTTGTTCAACCTTTCCTGCCACTTGGCTAAGTTCGCTTCTAACGAAGCCCAAACGTGTCTTTGAACGACCAAATGCTCTAATGCTGCTGACTTGAAATCAGACGAAGCATCGAAGATGTGTATGAGAAGGGGCGGAGCGCTTCGACTATCTTAGTTCGGTACGGAACGCCCAGCCAATTTGAAGGACTTCAATACTCACTTATACCATAGAATCAAACCTCCTTAGGGTTGCCTTGTGCAAACTCAAATTGGAGCAAGGCGGTTGAAAGTAGATGATTGATCACTCTATAGTGTGATGTCTCGACTTTAATTAAAGATTCTGTTAGTCTGAAGCCTCGTTGAGTTTCTTTGTTTTTCATAGTGATGAAAAACTGCAATAAATCCTTTCCCTTTGTCTTTACTACTCGATCGGAGGGCTTTGAGAAAGGTGTTAAGAGAATAGCTCAGAAAGAGCTGACAAAGATGAGATTGAGATGAATGAATCGAGAGCTCAGGCTTCACTAGTTGCTTGCACCCTTGCTTTTGACCCTATGGGCAAAGAGTCCCCTCTTCATTCAGAGAGAGCGGTGGAGAGAACGTTTTGCGATAGTTCCAGAGAGGAGCGGTGGGCGAGTCTAGAGCATCTTTCGATCGATGAAAAGAAATGTTCTTTTCATAACCATTAGCTAAAAGCTGTCTGTGATTCTAGAACAATAGAATTCTACATCAGTAGCGGATGCAGCAGAGGTTGTAGTTTCTCTTCCAGTTGTTCCAGGGACTGATTCTGGAACAGAAGTTGGCACTGTAGAATCAAGAAGCAGACGACCTGCGACTGAAATATCTGCCTTTCACTCTTCCGTGGCTCTATAGCCGGCAAGGAAGAAGGAGATTCGCAGGCAGGAAAAGATCAATAAACAGAAGGCCAAGGAGCAAAAGCCACTCATCAATTGCTTGTGAAATGCGGGTGAGCACGGGCAGGTTTTACACTTTCCCGAAGCAGTAAATGAAAGAAAAATGAGAGTTGAAATGTTAGCATTAGCGGAAGATTGATCCTATAGCCTTACCCACTATCAAGCGGTTGAGGATCTACCACTCAAGAGATGATATGCTTACCCGTGAAGACGAAAGTTTACCGTGTTGGCAAGATCCGCTCCCAGCCGCCTTGTTGACCCAAGATGGATTGTATGAATGGTTAGTAATGCCCTTTGGATTGTCCAATGCTCCCAGTACCTTTATGAGGGTGTTGACCCACCCGCAAATTCTTAGTGGTCTACTTTGATGACATCCTGGTTTTTAGTAAGTCTACAGAGGAGCACTTAGATCATCTTCGTCAGGTTTTCATGACTCTTAGGGTAGCAAAACTATATGTCAACCTTAACTTAAGAAGTGTACCTTTATGCAATCTCAAGTGCTTTTCTTAGGCTTCATTGTTTCTGCGCAAGGTATTGCAGCCGACCCTGAAAAGGTTAGGCCATTAGGGAGTGGCCAGAACCTAAGTCTTTCTCTGAGGTTCGTAGTTTCCATGGTTTAGCCACTTTCTATAGGAAATTCATTAGAGGGTTTAGTACCATTATGGCTCCCATAACAGATTGTTTAAAGAAAGGGGAGTTTCAATGGGCTACTGCGGCTGCTAGGGCTTTTAGTGATATTAAGCAAAAGATGACTTAAGCACCGGCATCCTGATTTTAGTCAAGTTTTTGAGTGTGATGCATCTGGAATAGGAATAGGAGGGGCGAAGCGGTCAGTAAGGACATCCCATAGCATTCTTTAGTGAAAAACTCAATGAGGCTAAACATCAGTATTCAAATAGCAGCTGAAAAGGAGTTTGATGCTGTGGTCCGAGGTATTATTTTTGACCTTTCTAGTTTGTTCTGTTTTCCGACCACCAAGCATTGAGATATCTGCACTGCACTCTCAAAATCAATTTCATTCTAGGCATGCTAGGTGGGTTGAGTTCATTAACGAGTACTCTTTTGTTCTCAAACATCGTTCTGGTGTAGAGAATAAGGTAGCTGATGCTCTTAGTAGGGTACTTACTTTCAGATGATGAGTGCACAGGTGATAGGTTTTGATAGGATGAAGGATGAGTATTCTACTTGTCCTGATTTTGGTCTCATTTCTCAGGAGGTTAGGGATGGTAACTGTAGAGATTATGTTTACTTTGTTATTCGTGAGTTTAGAGCGACTAAGTGTTGCATTCCTCGTACGAAATATAGTAAATATAGTAAAGGCACTTAGAGATTTTCTAGTTTGGGAAATGCATGCAGGTGGACTTGCTGGTCATTTTGGAAGGGAGTTTACTATCGCTCTAGTTTCAGATAGGTTTTATTGGCCATCTCTAAAGAGGGATCCTTCTAGGATTCTTTCACAGTGTCGCACCGGCTAAGGCCAAGAAAAACAACACTGGATTGTACACTCCTCTGCCTATTCCACACACACCCTGGAGAGATGTGAGTATGGACTTTGTCCTTGGGTTGCCCAAGCGCTCGAAAGCCGGAGTGAACAAGCGGAGGCTCTAAAGCCGGAGCGCGCTAGGGCGCTCTCCGTTTTATCGCTGCTTTCCGTTTTCTCAAACTCGCTTGACTTCTGTCTGACTATCCTAGTGCTGAAAGAACAAAGCTATGGATCTTTTTTAAGAAAAGAAGGCCCTTACTCCATGGGCTTTAGTTAGCTACTGCACTGACAAGGACAGGGGTTGACCCTTTAACTGGCGTAAATAAAACATCTCTTTTGCCCCAGAACCCGCTTTTTTAGTTTACCTGATTGCCTAAGGGACTAATGAAAAGAAACTGATAGACTTTCTAGCTCTCCCTAGAGCGGAACCCATTATCCTTTCTTTCAGCTGCTATCCCGGATTGACCTTTTCTCTTTGATTGCCTAAAAGGAAAAGCACTTTCTATTCCCGCACTAGACTTTTTGGCTTAATGAATCCTGTTCCGATGACCACTAAGAATAAACATAGCGCTCTCCCTTACCCAGACCTGAATCCATATCTGACTTGACAGCTCCCATCTATCTCTAACTAAAGCACAGGAAAGAAAAGCTCTAACTTGAGTCAAAAAGCCAATAACCAAGAGAAAAGAAGCTCGGCGAGCGAGGTAAAGGAACAAGCTCCGGCTTTCTCGCCTCCGCTTGTTCCCTAGCGCGTGGAGGCAGAGAGCAGCGATAAAGTTTAGGGAGAGCAGCGAGAAAGCCGGCCTAGCGCGCTCCGGCTTTAGAGCCTCCCTAGCGCGTGGAGGCGAGAAAGCCTCCCTAGCGCGCTCCGGCTTTTGAGCCTCCCTAGCGCGCTCCGGCTTTCGAGCCGGAGCTTGTTCCTTTCCCTTCGCCTCTTTCCCTCTATCTTTGTCCTTCCCCCTTCGAAACTCTCCTGAACAGGACCCGCACTCGTCACCTCCCCTGTCAGTTAGCAAGCCGAACCCGCTACAGCAGCACAGGCAGGAAGAAAATATTCATGAGTCTTTGCCGCTCCGCCCCTTTGTTGTTAGCTCTTCGACTTGTCTCCTGTCAGCTACTCTCGCTTCGTCCCCGCCACTGCAATCGAAAGCGCCTCTGCTCTTCCCAAGTCAGCTCTAGTCTCTCGTCACTGGTCCAGTAGAAATAACCTCAGCTTCTAGCAAAAAATGAGCTATACTCAGCCCTTTTTTTTAGGCCTTGAATTCGATTGACGTGGTTCTAGCTCGTTTTAAGGAGCTTATAGCGAGTTTTGCATTGTCCCTCTTAACGTCGCTGGTCATCCCAACTCTATTAGCTATCGAAAGCCGTACAACCCTTCCCGCTTGCCACAAGTAATCGCTACAGAAAGCACCACAGCCACAGGCACAGTAACCGGAACAGCAACAGGTCTTTTGTCACTCTCCCTGTAGTCAAGACGTAGGGAGTATTATGACCAGCTTCACTGACGTCTGCTTTCGTCTCTCGTCCTTCGCCCGCTATGCTTCCTAGTAGGTATGATGCCCAGCAACAGGCGCACAAGCAGGACTAGCAACTCGGTCCACTGGTTGTAGCAAGAGGAGCTGGAGCAGGTCTTGAAGAGCCTACTACTCGCTCTCGTATGTATATAGCAATCGTAATATTTGCTGTAACTCCCCTCTGGTTAGCAAGCAAGCGTAACCTTACCTTCGAAAGGGGTCAACGGGCTCCTACTCTTCCTAACTTGACCTTCTCGAGCTGCCTGGCACAAGAGCAAGCGCTGTACTCTATCCGCACCCGTCCCTGCACCCGCCACAGAAAGAGCTACACAAGCATAGTCACCTTCGAGCGGAATACGCGAGCCCAGTGAGTTGAATAGGAAAGAAAGTCCGGATTGATGGATCGTTTCACTTGCTACTCATATTGGTGGAAAATGAAGAAAACCAGATCTCACTCGCAAGATGCTATGGAAAAACTGCTTTCAACTATTCCCTTTGACGATTGAATCAACCTTTATGGTCCCATATTGAGTACTTCCTGAACTGAGAAAAACGATGTTTATGGAACTTCTTTTTCACTAACACCGATAAGGACCCTCACGGGTTAAAGCTTAATTCGGCTACCGTACCAACTTGTAATTCTTGTTTTCCTCTCCTACAATAAGGGTCCAGCCCTACATATCAAGTTTTGGGCCTATGTTTTTCTTTTGAAAGGGAGTTCCCTGTTCACTATCCGATAGTCTGGCCAGCTTCCCTAGCTTTCCCTCCTTTCCTTATTGAAGAGAGGCTTTCGCTTTGCTTGTAGTCTTCGATTTCAGTGCTGTATGCTTTGCTTGCTCGCTGGAACGGAGTGCTCCCCGGGGCGGGAAATCCAATTCCAATCAGACGGAAGTGAACCTGATCAGCAGAGGATTGATTGGCCACTCCAGAAAAACGATTGTTGAGTCTCAACAACTGGAACAGGATCCCACAGAGAATAGAAGGGATTTAGATGTTCCGTTGACACAGAGGGAAAGCCCACTTAGGGAGGTGACACAGACCTATCAACGAACGCGGTGGTCGGACAGCAACAAACCAGCAACATACGGGAGGTTGAAATCAACTCAATCAATGAGAAAAAAATGACCAAAGTGAAATGTTACAAGAAGATCTACCACTACATCAGGTTATACAATAAGGAAGACAAAATGATTGACAAAGATGAAGCGAGAAAACGGAAAGCGAGAAAACGGAGCGCGTGGAGGCTTTCGAGCGCTTTCGAGCGCCCCTTTTCTTTGAATTACTCATTACTGAGAAACTCGCAATCTGAAAGTGAAAACTCGCACCCGAGCGGTCGAAATGGCTAATGATTCCGACTGATACATCGAAATTGCCCCCTACGTTACCCGACGAGACAAAAAAGACCGGTATGAACTGGTTATCTTATGAAGAAACTTCTCCTGAAACATATTCGGCTTAGGGAATAGAGAGAAACTTCTGAAAATGAGTAGAACAACAACAGATTGCAGGAAATTCGACTGGGCAGCCGCCCCGGATACCTACTGGAGTCGCTTTCAGTGGTGTTGATCCTCATTCCAACAACTGCTTACTTCCTACTACCGCTTGCCCTGATTCGGAAGAAGAGAATGAGGGCCTCGACAGGACTAACGACTCCCAACTCTCCCAACTATATTTGAAAATGGAGCATACCATTTTATTCTGGCGAATTCATTGAGATCTCAAATCTATATGGACCACCATTGGAACGTTTCAAAAAGGAATGAATGAAGGGGGCAGGGACAGACAGGAATTAGGTAGTAGGGGGCCGTCTGCACGAGTATGCGATTAGTGCGGGATTCGGTACGGATGACCGGACAGACGCGAGAGATGTTTTCCCCCCGCCCTCTACGAATCCATTCCTTTTATCGCGACTCGATACCTTAAGACCGATTAGCGGATTCCGAGTGGGGGACGGTTTTTTTTATGCTCGGCTGGAGACGAAGACCGCGCTCCAAGCCGGTGTACTAAAGCCTATTTATATCTGGTGCTATCCTTTAAGCAAGACCCAAAAATGAGTATATGTACTCCCGGTACAAAGTACTATGGAATAAGACTTCCCCTTCCTAAAGCATCACTTCAGCGGTAGCTTCCCCCGACCTTCTACTCCGTACTATGAGATGGAGGAAGGCAAGACTTTGTAATTGCAATGCACTATCCTCCAAATCTCCTTTCCGCGTTAGCGGACGTTTTTCATTCTTCACCCGCGAATATGTATGCTACCAGTTGATCGGATCTTCGGGCAACCAATTTAGCTCTATCATTCCTTCCCCACCCAATGTCTCTGGTAGTTCGAGCTTGCTTTTATACTACCAAACGGGGAATCTATTCCTCTCCCATTTATGGGGACTTCCCTTCCATCTATACTGAATGGATCTTTTGTCCCCTTCCGAAAAGACGGCCCATCAACAACAACTGACCTACAACAAGAACAACAGGAACTGGCTGAGACCAACGATTGGGCACATCCGACTCCGGAAAGACAAGGGCGCTCCCCTTCCGTTAGTCTGATCAACTTACAGGATTCCTATGCTATTTCCTTTGCATAAGGGTAGGCTGTGTGCCCGCATAAGGAGTTCTTTTCCAACCAAGGAAAGGGCAGGTCATGGGATAAGCATAGCCCACGAGTTGACCATGGTTTCGGGCCGCTACCAACAACCGTCATAGGTCGGTCGTCCTTCCCAATCCTCTGGAAAGAGATCCATTGTCCTAAAACGAAAGATCCCCATCCACTACCTAACTTAACACGCCCCATGCAAGCACAACCAGGTGAACCTACCATCGGACAAGGCGGAAAGACATTGGAGAAGGAACTCATCCAACCGGAGACCAAGACAGCAGCTAGAGAGAGAGTGTTGGCGAGCTATGGGACAGGGATAAAGACAGTCCTCTGGGAGCGATAGATATCACGCCGCGCCGGATGATTTGTCCCAATTCGACATCAACAAGCTGAAAAGCACCATTCACAACAAATGACTTAAGTTATACGTGCGGCTGCATGATGGATAGAGTGCGACGCGCTGGACGAGAGGAAAACCTAATCGCCGAATAGCTGAACGGTCACAAGTAAGCTATCGAATGGAGGGCTGTCAGAGGTGGGTGGGGACAAGAGTAATTGACTACTCACCTGACAAAGACAAAGAATCGACTTGAGGTCTTCCTATAGTTGATGTCGGTCTGGAAAACGATCTCGGGTGGACCCAGAAAGGCCAATTCCGCAACGTAGTATGAAGAAAACCACCTATGGGCGATTGACTTCAAACAAATATTGAGCGCTCGACCCTCCCGATCCCGCTTTTTCTGCAACTGCTTTAACGCGCGGGGGGTTAACAGCTTTAGCAAGTGTTTTAAGACCTTGCCTTTTGAGCTGGAGAACTTTGTGCCATCCATTCCTGCCTTTCATTTTTTGACAATACCGTATACCAGCTCCCCCGACGACCGAGATTGAGCCCTCGCCTTCTGATCTCCTTCCTGACTCGCAAAGAACAGGTCTTGACTTGGAAACAACTGAGCATCCTGGCTCAGACGAGAGAAAGCTAACGATATACTTCTCAAATGCAAGTGCAAGTCGAACGAGATACCTCTTGTTGTATTAATCACTCGATGCCTTCATCTGCCGAACCATCCCTGCCTTGGTCTTCCCTCTGTCTCTGTCTTCGCTCGCTTGGCTCGGCTCGGTATTGAAGAATACAAACTCTCCTTTGTTCGAGCTTTGCTGGTCTATTTCTAATGAAGACTACTTTGGTACATAAAGAGGTTAATAAGTTTATACACTTTAGACTTATTCTTCCAATCCCTCTCTTATCGAATGAGCAGGTAAGTACATTCATCTTCCCCCCTGACTAAGCATGATCCCCCGGTCGATTGAGTCGAAACTTCCCCTTTGTACCGATTCCGGAATGTACCTAGGTAGCGAGTGATTAAGACAGCCCGAGTTGCTAAGAAGTCAAGAACGTTGTTTATTATCCCCTTTCCTTATATCTTCCTTCTACCGAGCGAGATTGAGAGATGAAGCGGGCAAGCAACATCGTGTATTTAAATAAGGAGTGCGAGTAGGTTAGATCATAAGGAGAAGAACTCATAAGAGAGTAAGAAGAAAGAGATAGAGCAAAGGGCTTAGCAGGTCGCTCAGCAGACTCAACAGATCATAGCTCGGAAACAAGACTTGGAAAAGGCACTGAGCAAACACCGGTATCTGCCTTAGATGGCTTTGATTGATTTCCACCCGAGCCGATAAAACGGAAAGCAGCGGCGCGCTCCGGCTTTCGAGCGCTCCTTTCCCCTTGATGGAGTTCTTCCGACTTCCTTGTTGAACTTGAAGACTGCTCAACTCCCCCAGAACAAGACTATATAAGACAAGCATCAATGCCCGGCCCCAGTTAAGCAAAACACCCTGCCAGGACGGGCATATCATACCAGTAAGTTTGAGCTGGTTCAGAATCATCAAATATTGATGAAAGCATTGATGCTGGCTTAAAGTCCTAAACAAGGCTAGGCACGAACACGAACATCAGTACCTGGGTCAGGCTCAACAGATCTTGTTGGGTCAGGAGATCCTGGTGATTCGGAAGGAGAAGAAGAAGGCTCGAAAGCAGGCGTGGAACACATCAACAATTCCAACCTAGAAAAGAGATGGATCTCCTGTAGGCTATACAAGAGAAGCATATCTTGTCTCAGAACTAGGCAACTAATAAGGAATGAAGAAGAAAATAGAAGAGAAGTCAGTTCCTCTTTCTCGTTCGAGGGCAGGAGGACTTGTTTCTCACTATTCTAAGACAGGACTTTATTACCGCTGCTCGAATCCTTCTTTTCTAACCCGATGTTTGGGATCCGAACCAAGGCATTCCGGCATCTACGCTACGCCCCTGGTCTCACCCTCTGAAGCAAAGTCGGACAAGGGGGAAAGACATGGAATTGATAGGGAACCGTAGCCAAGTGGCTAAGGCAGAAGTCTGCAAAACTTCTATTCGTCGGTTCGAATCCGACCGGTTCCTGCAGCGCCATTCCATCCATCCTTTTGTTATATTGTTAGTGGATAGAACGTTTTACCAGGCGAAACCCTGAGAATTTCTTGAGTGAGAGTTGCATATATATGGACAGAAACAAGCCTCCCTGATTCAAGTTTCATTCATTTATACCAACGATATCCACGCTAAAGATGAGGGCCTTCTTTCTTTTGCAGTTCATATCAGCTCCAGTAGAGTCAGTTTCGTTCATAAACTGGGCCGAAGCACTTAATTAGATAGGGCAGAGACTCGCTGGCTTGCGAGTTGCCAGCTCCGTAGTTGATTGCTAACCAGAGGATAGTGACAGCCAATATTCCTATTCCTGCTTGTGTGCTTGTTTGCTATTCTTCCTGTTCCTGTTACGAGACGACCTCGGCTCAAGCTGACCCCACACCGAAAGTCGTCAAGCGAGAAAACGGAGCGCGTGGAGGCTTTCGAGCGCTTTCGAGCCGCGCTCCGGCTTTCGAGCGCTTGGGCTCCATCAACTTACTAGTAATAGGGGAGGGGGAAACCAAAACCTGTTGGAGTTCCCCGCCATCACCTCGCCTAGATCCGGGGGTTCATACCCTCCAGTAGCAGAGATGCAAGTTGCCTTTGCAACTTGCCTGCCGAGGCCATCATATCAAATTCACAAAGCAGCACAGGTAGCAGTGGTTGACATATTTCTTTCTCGTTTTCATCGGAAAGGGAACGTGAAACAAGAAGAGCTACGAGTTGGACGACGGGCTATTTCACCGACCGTCACTTCTCCTCTGTATCCGCCGAAGACGCAAGTAGCCCAACGACAGGCTTGTGTGGAGTTGAATGACAACACGCAGAGGTCTTTTGGCGAAACTGGGGGCTCTTTGTCTAAAGGAAGGGCAAAGTCAACAGGCCAGTCCCAGTTTCAGAATTGGAAGAAGCAGTAGGAGGTTCACCATCAGAAAGGCATGGGACAACCTTCTCTCTTTAAGCTTTCTTCGAAAAAGTCTTTCGGGCTCAACGGCCTGCTTTCGTATGAAGCGCTCGAAAGCCGGCCCCAGAAAGCATTTTCACTCGAGCGGAAACAGCTGACCAAGAGACAAGAGCTACCTCACCAGACTCCATTGCTCCTAAGGCTTCTAGAGAGTCTTACTAATGGCATACTTCTTCAGTCGAATGCTCCTCTGGGCAAAAGGAAGATGAAATAGACTATGCCGTTTATTCAAAAGAGCCATCACAGCTTATGAAAGAGCAGCTTGGAAATGGCTAATTAGTTTAAGGTACTGACCGGGAGAGGGCCCTTTTTCGGTGTTGTCGGAATAGGACCTGTTGGTGGTTTAAAGAGCAAACCATTAGGAGCCGGTGGCTAAAGAGAGTACGACTTTGGTTCGCGATTCGGCTTAGTTCAAATAGAACTAAAGAGAACGGGTTCAACTTATCCCAATCGGACCAAGGTGCGTAGCCTTTTCACATTCTCTTTCTCTTTCTCTCTTTCGGAAATGGCTCCTTCTTATTGATAGCACAGGTGAGAACGCCCCTAAGGGGCAAGCTTCACTAATATCCCAGGAATGAGGAATGAAAGAACTTCTGCTATCTACTCACTCTTGCCACTGAGAGGGGATGACCTGGAAGAGAAAGTTCTCTTATTCCCGGGATCAGGGCATCAACTGCTTAATTTAGAAGTGCATACCCGGGGAGCTGCTCTTGTGAAAACGCTACGCCCCTGCGGTTGCCGTTGAAGGAAGAAGGGCTGCTATTGATGGAGGCAGGGCTATTGGAATAGAAGGCAGGAAGCCACCCAAGGGCGGGCTGGAAGGCGACAATAGCAATAGAGTGGGCAAGCCAAGAAGGATCTATTTAGGAGTTCAGACCCAGTAGCCAATGCCGGAAGAGGAGCCGTTGGTGCCCGTAGCTCTTGCCTGAGACGGAAAGTTGGCAAAGGCTTCAGACGCGGTCTCCGGTCGGGCACGCGCCAACCGCCTCGATGTCCGCTAAAGAAGATAGAGATCGAGAGATGTGGCACTCCTCATAATGATTTCGAAAGACAAGACATAGCTGTTTTAAAAGGCATCGGTTGACTTTAATTAGCAGGCCCAAGTCCGATGCAATACTCGGGCGATAAGGAAGAAGCAGTCCCAGGCCTTAGGTCCTGATCTGAGAACTTGAGAGATGTGAATCATAGCCGAGTCTAGTTTCGTACCCAACAGCGAAAAGTGATGTCATATTAGACTTTTTAGAGAATCACCCAAGCGAGTTTGAGAAAACTCCAAGCTGCGAGGAAAACTCCGAGCAGCGAGAAAGCCGGCCTAGCGCGCTCCGGCTTTAGAGCTGCGAGTTTAGGGAGAGCGCCCTAGCGCGCGGAGGCGGGAACGCCTACGCTTGTTCCCTAGCGCGCGGAG